AAAACAAGAGGAAAAATAATGGAATTCTTTTGTATACTTTACATACATATGATAAATATAAGGGATATATCTCCGACACTTAAGATGGATAAATATGTATCATGATCTATACTATTTATTTTTCAATATAATAAATAAAATATGTATGTCGACCCATATCAATTAATTTATAGAATATATACTCACATAAATTACTTATGTGCCAGGAACCAGATTTGAACTGGTGACACGAGGATTTTCAGTCCTCTGCTCTACCAGCTGAGCTATCCCGACCATTCACGACGCATCATCCTAATTTTATTTTAATATAGGACTTGGATCTATGTCAATTACAAAAATGAAAAAAGTATTACAAAGTATTATACAGTCCCTGATAGGATTTCTTAGATCTTTAAAAATTTATTTTTAAAGTTTCAGTACAAGTAATGGTATGTATTGTTAATTATTCAAATTTTTAATTGGGGATTCCTTGCTCAACGCTGTTCATTTGTACGTGTATCATATATATCATACACAAGGCTTGTGATAAGAAAAAAATTTACGCTCAGATACGGTTGTGAAAGAGTATAATGAGAATGAATGAGAAACATAACGAATTTTGAATCCCTAACAAAATGATAAAGTAAATAATTAGGGAGTCAACCAGGTCGTTTTGGGGATAGAGGGACTTGAACCCTCACGATTTCTAAAGTCGACGGATTTTCCTCTTACTATAAATTTCATTGTTGTCGGTATTGACATGTATAATGGGACTCTATCTTTATTCTCGTCCGATTAATTAATTCTTAAAAAGATCTATCAGACTATGATGGAGTGAATGATTTGATCAATGAATAGTCGATTCTTTTTTCAATTTTGAATCGATTCACAACAATTCTTTCATTTTTCATATAAATATAAAAAATACAGATTCGGGTCGTCATTAATCATTTTGAGATAGTATTTCAGTACTATATGTATGTCTATAAGTTTATCCTTCATACTTTCTGAAGTTTCGATGGAAGGATTCCTTTACTAACACAATGCAGTCAACTCCATTTGTTAGAACAGCTTCCATTGAGTCTCTGCACCTATCCTCTTTTATTCTCGGTTTATGAGTTTATGAAACCCTTGCTTGTTTTCATAAAACAGGATTTGGCTCAGGATTGCCCATTTTTAATTCCAGGGTTTCTCTGAATTTGAAAGTTTTCACTTGGTAGGTTTCCATACCAAGGCTCAATCCAATTAAGTCCGTAGCGTCTACCAATTTCGCCATATCCCCTTTTTTTGTTTTGTGCTGTGATTAGGATCACATTATGATGCCGACCCCTCCTTTTTTTCTTTCATTTATATTATGCTCGAATCGTTGAATTCATTAGATACCCGTTCTTATATTGAAAAGTGTTTTATACTATTTGATTTCTTGTCTATTTTCTTTCATCTATATCGGGGACCTTATTTGGTCCAATCAGAAATGATTCTATCATTTCTATATCAGAAATTTAATATATACCGCATAACATATATATTATACTATAATATATTTATTAATATAAATATATTTATTAAAATACCCCTATTTCTATCATTTTTATCGTGCTATTTTAAATACTTGAAGGGTCGATTCTTTTTTTTTTTTTTCGTCTTAGCTTTCACCTTTCCGACTGAAACTGGAGAAATCTTTTATTATGATCTGGATTGCACTTTTATCTTTCATTTTTATTCTTATCCTTTTCTTAGGGCAGACCTTCTATAATATAACTAAAAAAAAATGAAAAGGAAAATTTTAGTATTATTAATTTAAAATTTAATTATTTAATTAATAGCCATAACTACAACTAATAAAATGGCTATAACTAATCATTCTATTAATTTAGAATTATCTTAAAATAATAAATTATTTACTTGTAAAAAAAGCTTTTTTTTATATTTTAATAAAAAAAAGTAAAATAGAATCGTAAAAAAAATCTTACTAGCTTAATTCTAATTAAGATATTGATTATTGATAAACATCTATTTTAGAAATATATCTAAATTAAATATCGCTATATTAATAGGTATGTTATATAATAACATATTCCGATATACAATATGTTTGGAAATTTTATATTCTTATTCTTTATATTTTTCTATATATCATATTTCTTATGAAATAGCTAAGAATGAACAGTTAATATCTACGCAGTTTACTAAATTAGTATACGTGTCCAATTTATGTTATGTGAGCCCGCTTAGCTCAGAGGTTAGAGCATCGCATTTGTAATGCGATGGTCATCGGTTCGATTCCGATAGCCGGCTTTTCTCCATTTGTTTGATTTATTTTTTTTTACATAATTGATAATGTAAAATCAAAGTGAAAGAACCCTTTTTCCAAGGTTCACCGATCTATTTCTATTATCTCGTAGGAACTTCCAATTATGAATAAAAATTGGATTGGAGGAGTTCGGTCTCTGTAGAACAAATCACTCAAGAAAACAAGAAAAGAACCCTTAATTTTATTTATTTATATAATACAATTATT